AAAATGAATATTTGGGGGGCGGAAAGCGACATATTTTTTTTAATAAAAAAGGGAATATCTACCGAATTGAACTGTTGTACATTTCAATTTGAATTAGGAATTCCGCGGACAATACAAGCGGTTATTAACTATATATACATTTGATGGTATGTAATACCATTATGTATTACAAATTACTATAAAGTAGGAGGGTTTTAAATGCGAGATCTAAAAACATATCTCTCCGTGGCACCGGTAGTAAGTACTCTATGGTTCGGGTCTTTAGCGGGTCTATTAATAGAGATCAATCGTTTATTCCCAGATGCATTGGTATTCCCATTTTTTTCATTCTAGTTATTGACTTGGGAAGGGGTGAAGAAGATTAGAAAAACAATCAAATATCTGTGACTAATCCCCTTCCCCTTCTTTTTTTTCGAGTTTTTAGACTTAGAATAAGTTAGAAAAGAGAAAGAATAAAAGTGGATTCAACCTCAGTCAAACTCGGACTCGTCGCCGGGTTCCAATTGAATTAATAAAAGAGTGAGAACGGAAATGAAAATGTGATGGCTAGGGCAACAATATCATACAAGATACTTAAATGAAAAATGAAAAACTGTACTGCGATTCTAAATTTAGAAATCATTGTATTACTATATTTGATTGCAACGAAATCTTTCATAATTTTATTTCGAGTTACCAACTTCTCTTTTTTTCTTTCTTCTTTTCTTCATTTTGGATCGGAAAATGGAAGAGTTGGGTGAATCAAAAATCCAAGGGAGGTTCATGGCCAAGGGTAAAGATGCCCGAGTAACAGTTATTTTGGAATGTACTCGTTGTGTTCGAAACGGTGTTAATAAGGAATCAATGGGGATTTCCAGATATATTACTCAAAAGAATCGACACAATACGCCTAGTCGATTGGAATTGAGAAAATTCTGTCCCCGTTGTTACAAACATACGATTCATGGGGAGATAAAGAAATAGATCGAACCGATCGTCTGTGTGTCACCCTTTTCCAATCCAAGGAAGATGAAAAATTACATATATTAGACATATTTTCGATTTAAATATAAACAAACCAAATCCTATTTCTTAATTCTAAATCATTTTAGATCTGATCGAAATAGGATTTTCGGGATAAGGAATAAACAAACCATGGATAAATCCAAGCGACTCCTTCTTAAATCCAAACGATCTTTTCGTAGGCGTTTGCCCCCGATTCAATCGGGGGATCGAATTGATTATAGAAACATGAGTTTAATTAGTCGATTTATTAGTGAACAAGGAAAAATATTATCTAGACGGGTAAATAGATTGACCTTAAAACAGCAACGCTTAATTACTATTGCTATAAAACAAGCTCGTATTTTATCTTTGTTACCTTTTCTTAATAATGAGAAACAATTTGAAAGAAGCGAGTCGACCGCTAGAACTATTGGTCTTAGAACCAGGAATAAATAGGCTTACTCTTCAATTGAATTAAAATTCTAATCCAAACTCAACCGCAGATTGATGCTTTGTTCGAAAAATCCCAAAATCTAGATTAGATTTGATTGTCGTGTCGTAAGAAAAAAAAGAATAGGGGAAGAAGAATAAATCTTTTTTTTATTGAACATATTTGCTCATTTTGACCACTTTATCATATTATCATATTTTATCATACTAATTTCTACTCTACCTTCTCGGAGTTCATTCTCCAGAGAACTCCATTTTAAGCATTCCGCTGGATTCTTTCCAATCTTCTTATTTTATGATCTCATTGGAAATCATATAAAGACAATTCCTATTTAATATAGCGATTTGGGCAAGTATTTTACGATTAAGAAGCAACTGCCTCTTGTACAGATTGTGTATGAATCTACTATAACTGTAGTATACCTTATTATATCGAATTACTGCATTTATTCGAGCGATCCACAAATGTCGAAAATTTCTTTTTTGCCTACCTCTATCCCGATAAGCTGAAGCCAAAGCTCTTATTTTCTGTTGAGTAATAGTTCGAGTAAGTCTTGAATGAGCCCCTCGAAAGCTTGATGCAAATAAACGAATTTTTGTTCTACGTCTCCGAGCTATATATCCTCGTTTAATTCTAGTCATTGAATAAATGAAACTTTGATGAATAACTAATTTATTTCCTTTCTTTCAGTTATTCCTTTCTCCTTTCCTAGTCTATTAATAACAAAACGTATTTTTCCAATGTATAAAATAAAAATTCCAATGGCTTTTGCTACTATAACCTTCCCGACCACGATTTCTTTTTTTTTCTAGTCACCTTAAAATACGAAATTGTATTGATACTAGGTATCAAAAAAAAAACAAAGATAGAGTAAATAAATAAAAATAGAAATGGATAAAGAAATAGTGGGTTCCTTCGTTTCTATGGTTACTTCTTAAACGGTGAGGTCCTCTCTATACACCGGAGCTCCTTCTTTTATTTCATCAATGTTATTGTTAACTTGTACAGTTCACCCTCTTTGGCTCTACCCATGAATTAGCTAGTAATCGGTCTTTCACAACGAGATCCACCTATACAGTAACGGTATTTAATTATGAAGATTAGTTGGGTAGCTGACCCTCTTAGTCCGTTCTTGGAAGAATAAGGCCATAATCTTTCTGTTAAATAGGATTTCCTCTGCTTAATGGATAAGCATTTGTTACCAATGGGGAATTCTTTCTCATCTAAAATTGAAAATTGAGGTGATTGGATTTGCACCAATAGAAACCATAAATTTGATACACAATAAAAGGATACGATAAATCTTTTTTATTTATTTTTAGGTAGTGAACGGAGTTCTTCCATTCATTCTATCCTATTCACTGGTACTGATCACTGATACGGGAAAAATTTTGTACTTTCTTTTGTCCCGGTCCATGGTCTGAACGAGTCGCACATACACCCTAGTACATGTTCCTCGACGCTGAGGGCATCCCCCAAGGGCGGGCGATTTGGTGACATTTCTGATTGGCTGTCTTGTGTTTCTAATAAGTTGTTTAATAGTTGGCATGTTGAATTGTATACATAATGAGTTGGTTTAGATCAATCCTAACCGGATGATTATGAATTACTTCTATATTCTATATTAATAGTAATAGAAAATATTATATTAACCCCCGGTAAGAAGATAAATTTACCCCCGGTAAGAAGATAAAATCTCAAATTTCGTATTTTTGTGTGAAATCCCTGCTATTTTTTATTCAACCGCTACAAGATCAACAATTCCATGAGCTTGGGCTTCTGTTGCTGACATAAAAACATCCCTTTCCATGTCTTCGGATACAACCCATAAGGGTTTGCCTGTTCTTTGTACATAAACCCTTGTGATGGTTTCGCGCAGCTTCAGTAGTTCTTCCGCTTCCAGGATAAATTCTCCCGTTTGTGCCTCATAAAAAGAACTAGCAGGTTGATGGATCATTACCCTGATGATTTAATAAATGGTTTTCTCTATCTCGCATGATCATGATGAGTCAAAGATAATAAGAAAAAAGATAGGATTAACAACCGTACAGGCATCCTTTGTGCATTGCATACGGCTCCACAATGGAATTCATTTTTACCTTCCATCGAAGGAATAGAAAATAGAGGATCTATCAGACCCAGAGCAGTAAATGATCCAATAACCACCCTTCCTTTTTTTTTAGTAATTTTAAAATACTATGATGGTTCCGTTGCTTTATTATTTCGTTTGTTATTCAGCAATCCCAAAGTTTCTTTTTTTTTCCTATTTAAATTGAAAAATAAATATAAATAAATATTTCGTAGTCTTTCATAACAGAAATATTGTTAAGAGCCTTCCGTCGTGAAAACAAAAAAGTTTGTGACGCTGAAAGAGGCCTCCGATAAATCAGTTAAAATCGGAAATGCCTTTTATCTCATACTACTCTTTCGATACATAATCTAATGGTTTAGAAAAAAAAAACAAGAAAAAAAATTCTCATATCGAATTCAAAGTGCCATGCTATTATTACTTAATATTCAGATTTTATATGGCGAAGGCATAGTTTTCTTTTTTGTCTCAAAAAAAAAAAAAACTCATTGGCGCCGAGCGTGAGGGAATGCTAGACGTTTGGTAATTTCTCCTCCGACCAGAATAAAAGATCCCATTGAAGCGGCTAATCCCATGCATATTGTCTGTACATCTGGTCGCACAAATTGCATAGTATCATAAATAGCTACTCCGGGTATTACCCATCCACCGGGAGAGTTTATAAATAAATACAGATCTTTGGTATCATCCTCTATACTGAGATATACCATAAGACCAATAAGTTGATTCGAGATCTCGCTATCAACCTCTTGGCCTAAAAAAAGTAATCTTTCTCGATAAAGTCGGTTGATTAGGATAAAATTGTATCCCTTAAGAACCGTACGGGCACCTTTTGATGCATACGGTTCAAAAAAAATAGCGAAAAAAAGAATCAATGTTTAGATTCTAGCCTTCTTTAGAGGACTCTTTCTAACTTCTAATGAAGGGGCTTTTTCTTCCCTTCCATTTTTCAAGAAAGATGAGTTTTGTCCTTTGGCCCGCGGTCGTTTATCTATACTATAAATTTCAATAAATAAAAAACCAATTCATTAAATTTAAAATTTATCGAACTAACTTTTCATTGATGTATTGTTTCATCGAGATCAAATTTAAATTGCGATGTCATTTTCTTGTTCCCGAATGGTCTTCTTCAATTCTTTTAGGTTTATGCTCTACTCCGAGTAAAGATCTGCCCGATTTGGATTTGCACATATAGGACAAATGCCCCAATAGCATGTCTTTTTGCTACGACTTCTTTTTTTTTTAATTTATTTCATGCTTTTAACCAAATATTCAACCAACGTATTCATCATATTACTCGATTGATTAACAGTTTTATATCAATGCTATTTATAAATTGAATATGATACAAGTAGTAATCATAGAATAGATAGATTCCAAATTGAGTTTTTTCTAAGCGGAGCCTGGATACTTCATTTTATTAGTACAACCAAGAAAACCATAAATTATTCTAATTGATAATATTAATCTGGATACCCCCCAAAAAATAGATCTAATTGCACTTCACGCTCCAAATTTTTGATAATTCAATCAATCCGTCTTGGGCGAAAGAGAGGATATCTCGATCGGGGGAGAGAACGGGGAAATACCATATGACCCAATATATCTGACAAGTCGCACTATACGTCAACCCACGATGCATCTTCCTCTCCAGGACTTCGAAAAGGTACTTTTGGAACACCAATAGGCATTAAAGCAAAGAAAAAAGAATTAAGTACTATAGCTCACTTTGATGTGGAAGCGTAACAACGGGTTTATTGTCTTAATAAATAAGATGTGCCTTTATCAGATTTTATCTTTTAGCATATTTTATACATAGATTGAATAAGTTCATAAAAAAGGAAGACAGAATGAATAAAGTAAAATTCTTCCGAATAGGTCTTTTAAATGATGAACAAATATGTATACATTCACTCATATAAAATAGGATCAATTCCCCTCCACCATTGCGTATTGGTACTTATCGAGTATAGAATAGATCTGCTTCTTTTTGTTCCTACGAATAGAATAGAATTGTTCCATTATTACTAAAAGAATAGACCAAATATTAATCCTTTAGCCAAGATAATCCCCTCAAAAGGGGAGGTCCATAGCATAGTTTTTTTCAGTGCAATAAAGTTACATAGTGTCTATTTTTCGTTGATAAAGGGGTATTTCCATGGGTTTGCCTTGGTATCGTGTTCATACCGTTGTATTAAATGATCCCGGTCGTTTGCTTTCTGTTCATATAATGCATACAGCTCTAGTTGCTGGTTGGGCCGGTTCAATGGCCCTATACGAATTAGCAGTTTTTGATCCCTCTGATCCTGTTCTTGATCCAATGTGGAGACAAGGTATGTTCGTTATACCCTTCATGACTCGTTTAGGAATAACCAATTCATGGGGGGGTTGGAGTATCACAGGAGGGACTATAACGAATCCGGGTATTTGGAGTTACGAAGGTGTGGCCGGAGCACATATTGTGTTTTCTGGATTGTGCTTCTTAGCAGCTATCTGGCATTGGGTGTATTGGGATCTAGAAATATTTTGTGATGAACGTACAGGAAAACCTTCTTTGGATTTGCCGAAGATTTTTGGAATTCATTTATTTCTCTCAGGGTTGGGTTGCTTTGGTTTTGGCGCATTTCATGTAACAGGATTGTATGGTCCGGGAATATGGGTATCCGATCCTTATGGATTAACCGGAAGGGTACAAGCTGTAAATCCTGCGTGGGGTGTCGAAGGGTTTGATCCTTTTGTTCCGGGCGGAATAGCCTCTCATCATATTGCAGCAGGTACATTGGGCATATTAGCGGGCCTATTCCATCTTAGTGTTCGTCCGCCCCAACGTCTATACAAAGGATTACGTATGGGAAATATTGAAACCGTCCTTTCGAGTAGTATCGCTGCTGTCTTTTTTGCAGCTTTTGTTGTTGCTGGAACTATGTGGTATGGTTCAGCAACTACCCCGATTGAATTATTTGGGCCCACTCGTTATCAATGGGATCAGGGATACTTCCAGCAAGAAATATATCGAAGAGTTAGTGCCGGGCTAACCGAAAATAAAAGTTTATCAGAAGCTTGGTCTAAAATTCCTGAAAAATTAGCTTTTTATGATTACATCGGTAATAATCCCGCAAAAGGTGGATTATTCAGAGCGGGTTCCATGGACAACGGGGATGGAATAGCTGTTGGGTGGTTAGGACACCCTATTTTTAGAGATAAAGAAGGGCGCGAACTTTTTGTACGCCGTATGCCGACTTTTTTTGAAACATTTCCGGTTGTTTTGGTAGACGGAGACGGAATTGTTAGAGCCGATGTTCCTTTTCGAAGAGCAGAATCGAAGTATAGTGTTGAACAGGTCGGTGTAACTGTTGAGTTCTATGGCGGTGAACTCAATGGAGTCAGTTATAGTGATCCTGCTACTGTGAAAAAATATGCTAGACGTGCTCAATTGGGTGAAATTTTTGAATTAGATCGTGCTACTTTGAAATCCGATGGGGTTTTTCGTAGCAGTCCAAGGGGTTGGTTTACTTTTGGGCATGCTTCGTTTGCTTTGCTCTTCTTCTTCGGACACATTTGGCATGGTGCTAGAACCTTGTTCAGAGATGTCTTTGCTGGGATTGACCCAGATTTGGATGCTCAAGTAGAATTTGGGGCATTCCAAAAACTTGGAGATCCAACTACAAGAAGAGTAGTCTGATACAAGATTGCTCTGTTCCTTTTTGCCTTTATTTTTTGATTTGACATAGATAGGGTACCGGATAAATCTTGATTCGGATTGCTGACTTTTCATTTCTTTGACTCTTGTCTTGGTCTTTTTTTTTTATCCGGAAAAAGATCCCAACTAAACAGGTATGGAAGCTATAATTGTAAACCGAAATCAAATCTATGGAAGCATTGGTTTATACATTCCTCTTAGTCTCGACTCTAGGAATAATTTTTTTCGCTATCTTTTTTCGCGAACCGCCTAAAGTTCCAACTAAAAAGGTGAAATGATTTCTCATTATCTCAATTGAAGTAATGAGCCTCACAATATTGTGAGGCTCATTACTTCAACTAGTCCCCGTGTTCCTCGAATGGATCTCTTAGTTGTTGAGAGGGTTGCCCAAAAGCAGTATATAAGGCATACCCAGTAAAACTTACAAGTAAACCAGATATAGAGATGGCAACTAGGGTTGCTGTTTCCATTATTATATAATTTCAAGACCACAATGGATCTATGATAAGATCATTTATTTACAACGGAATGGTATACAAAGTCAACAGATCTCACTGAATAAAAAAAAATATAGGATTATTTATGGCTACACAAACCGTTGAGGATAGTTCTAGATCTGGTCCAAGACGAACTATTGTAGGGGATTTATTGAAACCATTGAATTCGGAATATGGTAAAGTGGCTCCTGGGTGGGGAACTACGCCTTTGATGGGTGTCGCGATGGGTCTATTTGCGATATTCCTATCTATTATTTTGGAGATTTATAATTCTTCCATTTTACTGGACGGAATTTCACTGAATTAGATTCGATTCACAAGAACCCCTAAATAACTTTTCAATAAAAAGTAAAGTATGTAGGTCTCCGCTTTTTAGCCCACTCTTTTTTGGTAGTTCGATCGTGGAATTTCTTTTTTTCTGTATTTCCGGAATATGAGTGTGTGACTTGTTATAATTGATCCTATGGATACGACAGAGAAGAAGTCGGTCATCTTGATCAAGATGATTTTATCTCGTTGGATATTCAGTCTAGGCTAGTATCTGGAGCACAGAATATATGAAATAGATTACAAAATATTAGAACAAATATTAGAACTATGATTCATACTTATCAGACCTCGTGGCCGGACTCCGAAAAAAGAGTTAGAAGCGATAAATTAAAAAAATTTTATTCTTTCGTTTATACTTATTTTGGTTAAAGGATAAACCTTTCTTTGTCTTTTTTTTCATTATAGTCAGTCATGGAATAAGCATTGAATAAGTGATAATCCAAGGGTTCTTACTCAGGGAATTTTTGAACTTTTTTTTTGGAAGGTTTTATTGAATCATCGTGGTTCTAGTATGAATCTAAGGTTTTAATTGATTCATAGGGTCTTAACAAGAGAATTCCTATCAATAATAAAGAAAACAAGAGTAAAGTCGCATTACACACAAATCAAAGAAAAAAATAGGTAAATAGAAGATTCAAGAGGCCCCTAATGATCAATATAAATACGAATGAGCCGACTTGATATTTGGGCATTATAACTACAAAGAAGACTTTTCGGATTTTGATTCTTTCGTATCTTCAGAGAAAAAATTGAATCATAGCATTAAGAAGTTTGAAACTTTTTAGTACACATATCCGTTACGAGCGGTATTTGGGTGTTTCTGTTTGAGCCGTACGAGACGAAATTCTCATATACGGTTCTCAGAGGGGGGTCCCCTTGGTTTACCTATCTCAATAAAGTGTATGATTGGTTCGAAGAACGTCTTGAAATTCAGGCGATTGCAGATGATATAACTAGCAAATACGTTCCTCCTCATGTCAACATATTTTATTGTCTAGGAGGAATTACGCTTACTTGTTTTTTAGTACAAGTAGCTACGGGGTTTGCTATGACTTTTTACTATCGTCCGACCGTTACTGAGGCTTTTGCTTCTGTTCAATATATAATGACGGAAGCTAACTTTGGTTGGTTAATCCGATCAGTTCATAGATGGTCGGCAAGTATGATGGTCTTAATGATGATCCTGCACGTATTTCGCGTGTATCTTACTGGTGGCTTTAAAAAACCTCGTGAATTGACTTGGGTTACAGGTGTGGTTCTGGCTGTATTGACCGCATCCTTTGGTGTAACTGGTTATTCCTTACCTTGGGACCAAATTGGTTATTGGGCAGTCAAAATTGTAACAGGTGTACCGGAAGCTATTCCAGTAATAGGGTCGCCTTTGGTAGAGTTATTACGCGGAAGTGCTAGTGTGGGACAATCTACCTTGACTCGTTTTTATAGTTTACACACTTTTGTATTACCTCTTCTTACTGCCGTATTTATGTTAATGCACTTCCCAATGATACGTAAGCAAGGCATTTCCGGTCCTTTATAGAGAATAGAAATCATAGATTTGTAATTAGTTATTTATGATTACTCGGGGGAGGAAGAAGAGTATTTCATTGCTGCAAATATGGATTATTGAAAAATAAGACATGTATTTGGATATTTCCCTTCAACTCCACGAAATTTTATTCGTTATTTTTCACTAATAGTTGAAGGGAATTCTTCGAAGAGAAAATGGATTATGGGAGTGTGTGACTTGAACTATTGATTGGGCCGTGTGGATATATGTCTTTTTATCTGCCACATTGGGATTCACAACCAAATGTGTCTTTGTTCCAACCACCGTGAAAGCTCCATACAGAGGGTAGGCTGGTTCGCTTGAAGAGAATCTTTTCTATGATCAGACTTGACCATGTCCATGTCGTGCATGAACAGGCTCCGTAAGATCCAGTAGAATAGGT